CTACTATAACTCTATATCATGGTCTTATCTTATAATACTTCAGGGGCTAATGAAACTATTTTTGTAAAATTTAACTGTCTCAATTCTCGGGCGATCGCACCAAAAACTCGAGTTCCTTTTGGATTTCCTTCTTGATCAATGACAACTGCAGCATTGTCATCATATCGTATTATCATACCATTGTCACGTTTGAGTTCTTTACAAGTACGTACAATTACAGCTCTGATCACTTCTGATCTTTTGAGAGGCATATTTGGTACTGCTTCTTTGATCACAGCAACAATAACATCACCAATATGAGCATATCGGCGATTATTAGCTCCTATGATTCGAATACACATCAATTCTCGGGCCCCGCTGTTGTCCGCTACATTCAAATAGGTCTGGGGTTGAATCATATCATTTTTTAATCTGTTCTTTCAATGCAAAACAAAAAGGGGAGAAGAAAAAAAGAAATATTCTTTGTCAAAAAAAAGAAACCTGCAATTGCTTTTTTATTCCAAGACCTCTTTCCTATGGTTATAAATTTCTATCACGAAATAATGAATTGAGTTCGTATAGGCATTTTTGATGCTGCTATTGAAATAGCCTTTCTGGCTATATTTTCTGCTACTCCGCCCATTTCATAAAGTATTCTACCTGGTTTAACGACAGCTACCCAATATTCGGGAGATCCTTTACCCGACCCCATACGTGTTTCCGCAGGTCTTACTGTAACGGGTTTGTCTGGAAATATACGTACCCATATTTTTCCCCCACGGCGTGCATTTCGTGTCATTGCTCGTCGCCCTGCTTCTATTTGTCTAGATGTGATCCAAGCGGGTTCAAGTGCCTGAAGAGCATATCTACCGAAACAAATATGATTACCTCGATAAGATATTCCCTTCATTCTTCCTCTATGTTGTTTACGGAATCTGGTTCTTTTGGGGTTATAGTTGATGGTTGTTTCACAATTCCATCTCTACTACAGAACTGGACATGAGAGTTTCTTCTCATCCAGCTCCTCGCGAATGAAAGGATTGAAAAATATTGCATTAAGATATACATGTATTTAACATGTATTTAATCAATAATACACCGGATTCTTTGATATTTCATCTAATATATTCCAAATATATTGATTTTTTTGGATATATAACTAAACATAAATTTATAGATAGTAGATAATGTCGTTTTTTATAACGTTATAACGAATCTTTCTTTTTCCTTTTTTATCATATTTGATCACAAAAAAAATGGAGCAATCAAATAAAATAAAGCTTTCGCGGGCGAATATTTACTCTTTAAATATCTAGTTCAGTTGTAGGGTTAGCCCATGATCGCTCAGAATAAATGAAATTGTTCTCCGGTTCGTTCCGCCATCCCACCCGATGAATCATTAGGATTCGTTTTCAATAGAATCTTCTGCATTCACAGGTTACGTCGTTCCCATCGCTTCTCGATTAATGCTTAGGTCTGAATTCTACAATGGAGCCTCTCATTAAATTCATTAAATTTGTTCTTGAGTCAATCTTCTCAGTCTTTATTGGCTCGAGGCTCTTTATTTTTTTGTTCTATGAACAGATTAGATTCATCTACTTCTGGATGAATATGAATGAGAGTATTGATGCTTTATTACATTGTCTTTTATGAGATGACTTATAGACCTTACATATAATATTTTATATTGGAATTCTATATCATTGATATTCTTTTTCTCTCTTTCTCTCACCTTTCCAGTTATCCACATCCTTTTTATATTTCGCTTCACAACTCATGGTTTTTGTATGCAAAAACATATTTCAGTTGCTACAATGATATGATCAATATATCATATCTTGACTGACTGGTTTTTTGGATCCAGATAATGCGAAGCGATGAGTTGGTTATTACTTCTCTAGTTATTAGTTCATACTATGGGCCAGTCTATTTTTTTTTTTTAGAATCCTAACCCTACCCTAAAAAAAAACCAACGAGTCACACACTAAGCATAGCAATTATATTTATATCAAAATAAAATGGTCAATCGAATTTTTATTTAACCCTATAGAATTGCTCATTTTTTTGATTGAACATAAAAAGAATTAAAGAGTTTGTCATTTTTTGTTCCATCACTGGATAGAACGTAAAAGCGAGTAAGGGTTTCTGATTATTACTCGTCTACAAATATCCAAATTTTGATGCCTAATACCCCATATATAGTTCGAACTGGATAGGAACAATAATCAATTTTAGCTCGAATGGTTTGTAGGGGAACCCTCCCTTCTCTGATCCATTCGACACGTGCAATTTCTTTTCCGTCGATACGTCCTGCAATTTGTACTTGAATTCCTTTTGTATCTGCCTGTTCAGTTAATTCAATAGCTTTTTTCATTGCCTTGCGAAATGAAACTCTATTTTTTAATTGTCCGGCTATAAATTCTGCAAGAATATTAGGGTTTCCATAAGGTTTTGCAATTCTTGTAATAGCAATGTTGAGTTTTCGGTTCACATAATTTAATTCTTTTTGTACATTCATCTG